CCCGAGGTAAGGAATAACCAGTTACACCAAAAGATGCAGTCAATACAGCCAAAACCACACCAGTAACCCAAGTTAATTCGCGGGGTTTTTTAAATCCACCAGTAAGGTATACACGAAATACGTGCAGGATCATCATTAGAACCATCATACTTGCTGACCATCGATGAACTGATCGAATTAACCAACCAAAGTTGGCCTCAGTCATTATGTATTGAACAGAGGAAAAAGCCTCTGTAACAGTTGGACGATAATAAAAAGTCATAGCAAAACCTGTAGCTACCTGTACTAAAAAACAAGTAAGTGTTATTCCCCCTAAACAATAAAATATGTTGACATGAGGAGGAACATATTTACTAGTTATATCATCTGCAATCGCTTGAATCTCGAGACGTTCCTCAAACCAATCATAGACTTTATTGAGATAGGGAGACTCCCCCTCCGAGAACCGTATGTGAGAATTTCATCTCGTACAGCTCAAGCTGAAACACACAAATACTGATTTCAACAGATATGCAATAAAAAGTTCAGAACTTCTTAGCCACTTGATTCGATTTGCCCCGAAAATACGAAGTAAGAAAAATATGAAATCTCCTCTTTGTATGATAATGCCAAAAATATCAAGTTGGCTCATCTATATTTTTTTTTATGTTAATTGTTACAGGCCTCTTGAATTTTCTCTTTCCTATTTTTTATTTGTTACTTGATTTCTTATTTTTTATGTAATGCAGATTTACTTTTGTTATTTATAGGAATTCGCTTGTTCAGACCCTATGAATCAATTGAAACTTCAGATTCATACTAGAACCACGATGATTTAATAAAGCAAAGCCTCAAGCTCAACTTAAACTCAAAGGTTCTATGAGTAAGAACTCTTTGGTGATCATTTATTCAATGAACGGACTGACTCAACAAAAGCTAGATAAAGAGTTGTCTTTTGATCAAAATCAGTCTGAAGTAAGAAAAATCGTTTGATTTAGATTATTTGAAAATTTTTGAGTTCGGTTGCGAGGTCTGATGGGTATGAATCATAGTTTCATTATTTATTTTCTTGATCTATTCTATATATTCATATTCCGTGCTCCAGATATTAGAATAAATATCCGACGAGATAGAATCATCTTGATAAAGATAACAGGCCCATTCTCTGTATGATCAATAGGATCAATTATAACAAGTCACACACTCATATTCCGGAAATACCGAAACAAAAAAATTCCACGGTCGAACTACCAGAACAGTCTAGAAATCTGAATCGTCAATAAAATAAAGTAATTTTTTGATTGAAAACTAGGACTTCATAATTCTTATAAACCTAACTCATTGAAATTCCATCCAGTAAAACAGAAGAATTATAAATTTCCAAGATAATAGATAGAAATACCGCAAATAGAGCCATTGCAACCCCCATTAATGGTGTAGTCCCCCAGCCTGGAGCTACTTTACCATATTCTGAATTCAATGGTTTCAATAAATCCCCTACAGTAGTTCGTCTTGGCCCAGATCTAGAACTACCCTCAACGCTTTGTGTAGCCATAAATCCTATTTTATTTAATCATTGGTTGAGATCTGTTGACTTTGTATACCATTCCGTTGTAGTTGTAAATAAACGATCTTATCGTAGATCCATTGTGATCTTGAAATTATCTAAAAATGGAAACAGCAACTCTAGTCGCCATCTCCATATCTGGTTTACTTGTAAGCTTTACAGGGTACGCCCTATATACTGCCTTTGGGCAACCCTCTCAACAACTAAGAGATCCATTCGAGGAACACGGGGACTAGTTGAAGTAATGAGTCTCCCATATGGGGGGCTCATTACTTCAATTGAGATAATGAAAAATTATTTCACTTTTTTAGTTGGAACCTTTGGTGGTTCTCGAAAAAAGATAGCGAAAAAAATTATCCCTAAAGTCGAGACTAAAAGGAATGTATAAACCAATGCTTCCATAGATTCAATCGTGGTTTACAATTATAGCTTCCACACCTATTCATTTGGGATCATTTACCATATAAAGAAAAGAGTCAAAGAAAAGATGATGATTCAAGTCAAGATTTCTTTTCTTCGATACCCTATGACAAATAAAAAATAGAGGTCAAAGATACCAGAACAATGTTGTATCAGACTGCTCTCCTTGTAGTTGGATCCCCAACTTTTTGGAATGCTCCAAATTCCACTTGAACATCCAAATCTGGATCAATACCAGCAAAAACATCTCTGAACAAAGTTCTAGCACCATGCCAAATGTGCCCGAAAAAGAAGAGCAAAGCAAAGGTCGCATGTCCAAAAGTGAACCAACCCCTTGGACTGCTACGAAAAACACCATCAGATTTCAAAGTAGCCCGATCTAATTCAAAAATTTCACCTAATTGGGCACGTCTAGCATATTTTTTCACAGTAGAAGGATCACTATAGCTGACTCCATTGAGTTCACCACCATAGAACTCAACAGTTACACCTACTTGTTCAACACTATACTTTGACTCGGCTCTTCTAAAAGGAACATCCGCTCTTACAATTCCGTCTCCATCTACCAAAACTACCGGAAATGTTTCAAAAAAAGTAGGCATACGACGTACAAAAAGCTCGCGCCCCTCTTTATCCCTAAAGACGGGGTGTCCTAACCAACCAACAGCTATTCCATCGCCGTTGTCCATTGAGCCTGCTCTGAATAATCCCCCTTTTGCTGGGTTATTACCAATGTAATCATAAAAAGCTAATTTTTCGGGAATTTTAGACCAAGCTTCAGATAAACTCAGATTTTCAGCTAGTCCGGCGTTAACTCTTCGATATATTTCTTGCTGAAAGTATCCCTGATCCCACTGATAACGAGTCGGACCAAATAATTCGATTGGGGTTGTTGCTGAACCATACCACATAGTTCCAGCAACAACGAAAGCTGCAAAAAAGACAGCAGCGATACTACTGGAAAGTACAGTTTCAATGTTGCCCATACGCAATCCTTTGTATAGACGTTGAGGCGGACGGACACTAAGATGAAATAAACCCGCTAATATGCCCAATGTACCCGCTGCAATATGATGAGAAGCTATTCCTCCGGGAACAAAAGGATCAAAACCTTCCGCACCCCATGCTGGATTTACAGATTGTACTTTTCCTGTTAGTCCATAAGGATCGGACACCCATATTCCAGGACCATACAAACCTGTTACATGAAATGCGCCAAAGCCAAAGCAAGCCACCCCGGAGAGGAATAAATGAATTCCAAAAATCTTTGGCAAATCTAAAGAGGGTTTGCCTGTACGTTCATCACAGAAAATTTCTAGGTCCCAATACACCCAATGCCAGATAGCTGCCAAGAAGCACAAGCCAGAAAACACAATATGTGCACCTGCCACACCTTCATAACTCCAAATACCAGGATTCGTTATAGTTCCTCCTGAAATACTCCAACCACCCCATGAATTGGTTATTCCTAACCGAGTCATGAAAGGTATAACGAACATACCTTGTCTCCACATTGGATCAAGAGCGGGGTCAGAGGGATCAAAAACTGCTAATTCATATAGAGCCATCGAACCGGCCCAACCAGAAACTAGAGCTGTATGCATTATATGAACAGAAAGCAATCGACCGGGATCATTCAATACGACAGTATGAACACGATACCAAGGCAAACCCATGGAAATACCCCTCTAAAAAAAAAATAGACACTATGTCACTTTATTTTATCGCATTGGAAAGACTATGACTATACTATGTACCTAACCTTTTCAGTAGATTTTGTATGAGAAAGGATTCATATTTATTCCGTTCCATTGAAAATAACGGAACAATTCTGTTCGTAAGAACAAAGGGAAGCAAATCTATTCTATACTCGATAAGTACCAATACGCAATGGGAGGATTAGTCCCACTTTCGGGAAACGAACGTATAGATATTTCTGTTTATCACCGATCCGTTAGAAAAAATTTTTCCTTATTCATTCTGTCTTACTTTCAATCTATGTATAAAATAAACAGAAAAAGGATGAAGCAAAAAATCCATTCTTACGTTTCCATATTAAAGTAAAGTATAGTACTTTATTTTTTTCTTTAATGCCCATTGGTGTTCCAAAAGTACCTTTTCGGAGTCCTGGAGAGGAAGATGCAGTTTGGGTTGACGTATAGTGCGACTTGTCAGACATATTGGGTCATATGGGATTTACCCGTTTTCTCCCCCGATTGAGATATCCTCTGTTTCGCCCAAGAAATTTTGTATTGAGTGAACTATCAATTATTCGGAGCGTGAAATGAGTACAATTAAATCTATTTTTTATTTATATTATATTTATATTGGGGATCACTATTATCAATTTAGAAGAATTTATGGTTGACTTGGACTGAGAAAACGAAAATAAAGTATCCAGGCTCCGTTCAGAAAATACCAAATTGATAAAAAATTGGTAATATATTTATGATTACCACTTATATCATAAACAATTCTTATACTTACTCCTATAGTATTACTCCTATAGTATTACTACTATACTATTACTTATACTATTACTCCTATAGTATAGCAGTGATCTCAAACTACCAACCAATGTAGTAGCAATGTAGTAGTATAATGAATACCTCGAATAGTTGTGGGAACGCATGAGACGAATTGAAAAAAAGGTTGTAATAAAAAAAGTGGTACTGAGACCATTTGCCCTATATGTACAAATGGAATTCGGACAGATCTTTTCCCGGAGTAGAACATGAACCTAAAAGAATTGAATGAAAGGGCCCATTCAGAAACAAGAAAATGACATCGTGATTTGAATCTCGATGAAACAATACATCAATGAAAGGTTAATTCAATAAGTTCAGTAAATTCTTTTTTCATAGAGAAGGGGGCTGGGCTCATCTCGTGTTTTTGGAAAAATAGAAGAAAACCCCTTCATTAGAAAAACCCTATTAAAGAAAAAAGAAATAGAACTGGAATCGACGCATTGATTTTGATTCTTTTTTCGAAATTTTTTTTTTGAACCGTATGCATCCAAAGGTGCACGTACGGTTTCTAAAGGATACAATTTTGTCCTAATCAATCGACTTTATCGAGAAAGATTACTTTTTTTAGGCCAAGAGGTTGATAGCGAGATCTCGAATCAACTTGTTGGTCTCATGGTATATCTTAGTATCGAAGATGATACTAAGGATCTTTATTTGTTTATAAACTCCCCCGGCGGATGGGTAATACCAGGAATCGCCATTTATGATACTATGCAATTTGTACCACCTGATGTGCATACAATATGCATGGGATTAGCCGCTTCAATGGGGTCCTTCATTTTGGTCGGAGGAGAAATTACCAAACGTCTAGCATTCCCTCACGCTTGGCGCCAATGGGTTTTTATTTGAAAAAAAAAAGAAAGAAGACTATGCCTTCGCCATATTGAATATGAATAATAAGTAATAATAGCATGGCACTTCGAGTTCGATATGAACATTATTGTTTTTTCATAACATGAGATTTTGTATCGAGATAGTAGTATGAAACAAAGATTATTTCCGACTTGCTCTTATGTGTCGGAGTACATTTTATTTTAGCGTCACAAACCATTTTTCTTCCACACTAGAAGTATCTTTCTTATATTTATGAAAGAGTACGAAAATGAAAAAAAAAAAAGTTTTTCCTTATTTCATTGTATCAGAAAGGAACTTTGGGATTGCTAAATCAGAGACGAGATAAATATATAAAGCAACAGAACCATCATAGTATTTTTTTACTCCTACGAAAAGAAGGGTGGTAAATGGATGATTCAAACGATCTATATCGGATGGATTTCTTTCTTCGATAGAATCGAAGAGAAAAAAAATTCCATTGCAGAGCCGTATGCACAAAAGATGCCTGTACGGTTGTTCAATTCTATTTTCTTTTTTTTTTTTCTTTTTATTATTTTTCCTTACTTTAGCCCAATCATGCGAGATAGAAGAACCATTCATGATATTATATCAATATCATCAAATCAGGGTTATGATTCACCAACCCGCAAGTTCTTTTTACGAAGCACAAGCAGGGGAATTTATCCTGGAAGCGGAAGAACTACTGAAACTTCGCGAAACCCTCACAAAGGTTTATGTACAAAGAACGGGCAACCCATTATGGGTTGTATCCGAAGACATGGAAAGGGATGTTTTTATGTCAGCAACAGAAGCCCAAGCTCATGGCATTGTTGATCTTGTAGCGGTCGAAAATGAAAATACTGGGGATTTCGTATAAATCCATTTCAAAACATAGTTTGAATTTTCTATGGTTTAATATTGAATAGAAAAAATTCATAATGATCAATCATCAGGTTAAGATCGATCTAAACCAATCCATACTCTATATACATACATATATATATTACGATATGCCAACCATTAAACAACTTATTAGAAACACAAGACAGCCAATAAGAAACGTCACAAAATCTCCCGCTCTTAGAGGATGTCCTCAGCGTCGAGGAACATGTACTAGGGTGTATGTGTGACTCGTTCAGATCATGAGTTCGAACTAATGAAAAATTTTTCCAGCATCAATGACCAGTACCAATGAGTAGGATAAATAGAGAAGATTTTTTATATACCTAATATTGTATATAAAATTTATGGTTTACATTGGTGCAAATCCAACAATCACCTATATTTGAGATGAGAAACAATTCCCCATTGGTAGCAAATAGTTATCTATTAAGCGGGGGAAATATTATTATAAGAAGCAAAAAGATTATGCTCCTATTGTTGAAAGAACGGACTAAGAGGGTCAGCTATCTAGCAAACTTTCCTAATAAAATGCCGTTACTGTATGGATAACTCTTATTGTGCAAAGAGCTATTACTCTATAATTGATGGGTAGAGCCAAAACGTGTGAACTATACAAGTTCACAATAACATTTGATTAAACAAAAGAAGAGGCTCCGGTGTATAGAGAGGACCTCACCGTTTAAGCAGTAACCATAGAAACGATGGAACCCACTATTTTTTATTTAGTATCATTAGAATTTATTATTTCTAGGTGAAATAAAATACTTGGAAGGAATAAAAAATAGTGGTCAGGAAGGTTATAGTAGCAAAAGCCATTGGAATTTATATTTTATATATCGGAAGAATCCGTTTTGTTATTAATTGACCGATGGAGGGGAAAAGGATAACTAAAAGAATATAAATTAATTAGTTATTCATTAAGGTTAAATTTGATTCAATGACCAGAGTTAGACGGGGATATACAGCTCGGAGACGTCGAACAAAAATTCGTTTATTTGCATCAACTTTTAGAGGGGCTCATTCAAGACTCACTCGAACAATTACTCAACAGAAAATGAGAGCTTTGGTTTTCTCTCATAGAGATAGAGGCAGGCAAAAAAGGGATTTTCGTCGTTTGTGGATCACTCGGATAAACGCAGTAGCTCGTGAGACTAGGGTATTGTATAGTTATAGTAAATTAATACACAATCTGTACAAGAAACAATTACTTCTTAATCGTAAAATACCTGCGCAAATAGCTGTATCAAATAAGAATTGTCTTTACATGATTTCTAATAAGATCCTCAAATAAAAAAAGGACATTATTCAGTATTAAAGTAATAAAATACACAGGAATGGTTGAAATAGAAATCCCCGGAGTTTTTTCTCCGGGAAGATAAAAAAAAAAAGATTTCTTCTTTCTCCATTTTTTGTTTTTTATAACACAAAAATCCACTCTAGATTGTAGTACTTTTCGAACAAAACATCAAACAATCTGAGTTCTAATTAATTAGAGTTTTGAGTCAATTAAAGAGTATGTCTAGTTATTTCTGGTTCTAGGACCATTAGTTCTGGGGATCGACTCCGCTCTCTCAAATTGTTTCTCATTATTAAGAAAAGGTAACAAAGATAAAATACGAGCTTGTTTTATAGCAATAGTAATTAATCGTTGTTGTTTCAAGGTCAATCTATTCACCCGTCTAGATAATATTTTTCCTTGTTCACTAATAAATCGACTAATTAAACTCATGTTTCTATAATCGATTCTATCCCCTGATCCAATTGGGGGCAAACGTCTACGAAAAGATCGCTTGTATTTACGAAAAGATTGCTTGGATTTTTCCATGGTTTATTCCTTATCTCTAAAATTCTATTTCTTTATTTTATTCACTTCAGATCCGACGGAACTAGGCTTTGATTTTTGATTTCTATAATTTAATTATATATATACATTATTATGTTAAGTTCTTCCTCGAGATCGCACGCGCATTCTGTACAATCTATTTCTTTATTTCCCCATGAATCGTATGCTTGTGACAATAGCGACAAAATTTTCTCAATTCTAATCGACCGGATGTATTGTGTCGATTTTTTTGAGTAATATATCTAGAAATGCCCGGCGATTCTTTATTGACATCATTTCGAGTACAACAGGTACATTCCAAAATAACTATAACTCTAACTTCTTTACCCTTGGCCATGAACCTCCTTTGAATTTTGGATCGACTTAACTCTTCTATTTTGATCCGAGCCGAAGAAGAAGATAAGAACAAAAAAAAAATTAATAGAAGTTACTAACTAGAAATGAAATGTAATTTCTAAGGATTTCAGTACAATTAAAAATTAACAATAAATTCGAATTTCGAATTCTATTTCTATAAATTGCATTTCCATAATAGAATATTTTTCTATTATATTAATAATAATTAATTTTAATTAAGAAATTAATAATTAATACTAATAAAATTAAATGATAATTAATAGAAATAAATGATAATTAATAGAAAAGAAAATTTATTTAATTTTTTTAAGGATAATTAATCTTCAAAATTTAATATTTAAAAAATAAATATTAACTAATTAAGTATTACTTAATTATAGAGTAATAAATAGAGTAATAATTTTTAATAAAAAGTGAAATAATAAGATTTAAGAATTAAGTAATACAATTTCTTTCTAACTATCAATTATTCTTATCCTAAAGAACTGAAAGGGGCAAAATTAGAACTTAATGGAGAATTGTATCTCTAATTTTATTCGCTTCTTCACATATCAATAACTAAAAAAAGGGAAATGACAAGGCATCTGGGAATAAACGATTAATTTCTATCAATAGACCTGCTAAAGACCCAAACCATAGAGTACTTAGCACTGGTGCCACGGAGAGATATGTTTTTATATCTCGCATTTCAAATCCTCCTTCCTTATTGGAATACATATATAGTCAGATGCTGTAGTTCAAGATCATTTGTATTTATTTTACACGAAATTCCTAACCAAAAAAGATATGTACAATAAAACAATAAATAAGATTTTCCTTTTCCGAAGAAAAAATTATCCCTTCTTCCTAAGTATTTCTTATAAATATTAAAGTTTCACATGTATAGAATTCTTTTATTATATGTATATGAAACTAAAAAGAAGAACTGACAAGAAGAATTTTTTTGTTATATGAATAAAGGATAAAATGACGATGTGGAAAACAAGACAGGGATTTTGTACAATAAAACTGTACAACAATTTGAAAAGGGATGTAGCGCAGCTTGGTAGCGCGTTTGTTTTGGGTACAAAATGTCACGGGTTCAAATCCTGTCATCCCTACCTATTACTTCTCCTATGGGTAGTAACGAGGGATTAATTGAGATCGATTCAAATTGAACATAATCTTTTGTTTTTGCATACTATATGTATGTAAAATGCATTTGTTGGGGGTAGAAAAAATCCTATTCTTTACAGAGTAGTCCTATCCCCTGTCATAAGAAAACGCTCTTAGTTCAGTTCGGTAGAACGCGGGTCTCCAAAACCCGATGTCGTAGGTTCAAATCCTATAGAGCGTGATTCCCTTTATTTGATGTCGAATCATCATAAAAAAGCAAAGTGAAATTGCAACTAGAATTTGACCTCCTGCAAAGAGGAGGTCAATCAAAAAAAGAAATAGTAGTCAATCAAAGGTCCAACTGATCACCACGTCTGTATTGTAAATATGCGGTTACAAATAATCCTGCCAAAGTAATAGGAATTAGGCCTAAGACGATTCCAAATAGAAAAACTTCAATCATTTTGGTTTGTT